CTTTTGAACCTTATTAACCAAAGAGATACGACTTTGCACTATAGTTAGCTCAGCACCAATCAGGAATGCCCAAGGAATTCCAAGAATTCTTGTTATACATTTGTCCCAAGTCTCAATCCTCTTTTCGAGATTCATCGATATTGAATCAATCGAACGCACTTCTAACACCTGTTCCACTTTTGGAAGACCTTGCGTTATATCACCAGATCTTGATTTTTCATATATAAATGTAACTAATGTATCTCCTTCGTAAAGGATTTCCCCATAATGTCCATGAACAGTTGCTCCTGGAGTAGCCAAATAAGGCTTAGCTGATCGTATTACCACAGAGTCAACTTGAAGAATTAGAACTTGACCCGATTTTAAATGCGGTCCTTTTTTGGCTATACATACATTTTCACAAAGAAACTGCCCAAGACTAACGATTGTAGATGTCTCTTCACAACAATTGTAATGCAGAAAATACCAATTCAAATTGAATGGATTCAAAATGATGTTACTGCACGAATAGGGATTATAAATTTTACCTTTTTCATCCAGTAAATAATATTTAAGGATTTGAAAAATCTGTTTTAAATTGTCAAGTTGCAAATAGTTAGTTACCAAGATTTGATTGTGGGTTATTAAATCGGAAAATAAATCAAAATTATAAATTGGAAAGCCTGTTCCTAAGGGGCCCAACGGATTCCTAATTGGAATTAGGGGGTCCTCTTTGATTGATTCTTTTATCACATTGGGAGATTTTACATCGTTGAATGGGCCTGTTCGAGAACAATTGGATGATGACAAAATGATCAAAGATTGAGATTCCTTATTTCGATTCAATAACGTATGAATAGTTCCTTGATTTGGATTAAGGGATTCTTGAATCCTTGCCTTGGAATAGGAATAAATGGAAGAAAACGGATTGACATTAGCGCGATCTGATCCATTCTCAGAGATTAATCCTGAACCCGACAGATCATTTCTTTTTCCGGTATACAAAATAGGTGACTTCGCTAAGTCGATTCTTAGAAAATCTCTAATTAAACCATTTGTCCTTATTTCAACAAAGGAAGCACAGGCCTTTTCGATCTTTTTGTCTTGGTCCCAATTCAACACTAAACAAGTCCGAACTAATTGAATACTTGTGTCCCAAATTTCAAGAATTGGGTCGTAATAAAGGATATAGTTGACAACTCGAAGTTGTAGATTATCACTTTCTTGCAAGAGATCCGGCGGGAAAAGTCTTCCTAAATTTATACCATCCGTTTTTTTATATGGGACTACAGGTTGAACCAAAACAAAATATTTTTTTTCATACCTGGAAAGTTTCATTCGTTGGATATAGAGCCAATTTTTCAATTTTTTGTATTCTTTGGAATTTTGTTTTCCCCCTCCTGGTGGTATCAATCGGAATGCCTTGTTTGTCTTTCCAGGAAAATGGATATCTCCAGAAAAGATTATTAGTTTAATTTTTTCTGCTTTTTTCTTCACTCGGACCAATCCACCTACCCGACTTCTTCTATTTAAAGTGATTTGTGTATCTATCCCAATAATACTATTGTGCCGTACCATTATGGAACAAGATTCGGCCAAAATGTGGACTTCCACGGGAATAAAAAAAAACGGATTTACTTCCTTTTGGTATTTTGGCCAAAATACCTTGACTCCTCGATACTCAATCAACTCCTCTTCATTAACGATTGAATTCAGTTCTCTAGTCTCATATTTAGTAAGTCCCGAGCTCTTTCTTATATATCGAGGATCGTCGAAATAAGCAAGAATACTATTTCTACGGAGAATACCATTTCGGGGGATTTCAATTGAGATACCTGAAGAAGGTATTAATTGGTTCTCGCCCTCTTGAATCGATTCGAGTGGGATGATGACTCTATTTCTTCGCCTCTTTGCCAATAAATCCGAATTCCCCTCGAGAACGGCCGGATTTCTGAGATTACAACGACCGGTACATGTCATTCGATTAAGTTCTGAATAATCAGGAATCCTATCTCCTTTTTGATTTTTACCAGAAAAATACGAACTAAAAAATTTGTGTCTCACTTGATTATTAGTTACTGAGGGGTTAGAAATATATCTTCGCTTAACAGAAAGAGAATAAGCGTTCATTTGATCTTGATCCTTGTGGATCGAACAGGGACCTGGACTGGATCTCCAGGGCTCCCCTAATAATATCCATAAATGACTTGTTTTTGGTAAGAGATGAATATTACCATATGTAAATTCAGGTGCATGGTACACATCGGTATTCCAGTGCATTTCGCCTTCTGAGTCAGAATAAATATGTTTTCGAACCTTCTCTTTCAAATTCAAAGTGGATGTTCTCGCGCGAATCTCAGCAATGACTTGTTCTGATTCTACATATTGATCGTTTTGAACTAAAAGAAAACTTTTGGGCGGAATACACACATTGTGTATAATATCTTCACTTTCAATAGTTACATACAAGTCTCTAGAACATAGAAAAGCAGGATGTCCATGACGTGTACGTGTCGGATGAACCAAATCCTCATTGAATTTTATTTTTCCATTAGAAGGGGCTCGGACATGTTCTGCAGTACCCCCTGTGAATACTCCGCCGGTATGAAAAGTTCTTAATGTTAATTGAGTACCTGGTTCTCCAATAGATTGACCTGCAATAATACCTACAGCTTCTCCCAATTCGACCAGGTCGTCGTGAGCTGGGCTTCGGCCATAGCATAGTTGACAAATCCAAGATGTACTCCTACAAGTAAACGGGGTTCGAATAGAGATTGGTTGTGCTCTAAAAGTTATGAATCTATTAACAAGTCCAACCCCAATATCTTGATTTCTAGTAGCAATGCATCGCGAACCTATATATATATGATCCGCTAATACACGCCCAATTAATGTTTGGATAAAAATCCTGTCGGTCATCATTCCATTTCGAGGACTTACAGAAATACCTCGGACGGTGCCACAATCTGTTCGACGTACAACAATGTGTTGAACTACTTCAACAAGTCTGCGCGTGAGGTATCCTGCATCTGATGTTCGGATAGCGGTATCCACAACTCCTTTACGGGCTCCGTAGCAAGAAATAATATATTCTGTTAAAGAGAGTCCTTCGCGTAAATTGCTTTGAATGGGTAAATCAATCATTTGACCTTGGGGATCCGACATTAATCCTCTCATACCTACTAATTGATGTACCTGAGATGCATTTCCTCTGGCTCCCGAAAAAGACATTATATGGACTGGATTAAAAGGATCGGTCATCCGAAAATTAGGATTCATTTCTTGTCGCAAATATTCACTTGTGGCATACCAGATCTCGATCGATTGACGTAATTTTTCTACCGCGTGTACATTCCCATAATGATGGTGTTTTTCCAAAATAAAACTTTGTTGTTCAGCGTCTTGAACTAGCCATCTTTTAGAAGGTATTGTTAAAAGATCATCAATTCCTAATGAAATGGATGCGGCGGTAGCTTGTCGGAAACCCAGAGTCTTTACTTGATCCAGGATATGTGATGTATATCCGATTCCATAGTGATCAATAAATCGACTAATAAGTCGTTTCATGGCAGTTCCGTCTATCACTTTATTGTGAAAGACCTGAGTGGGCCGTTCTGCCATCAGTACCTCCATATTGCGCTGAGTAGAATTTGACAATGGGTTTGAGTCAGTGATTGGACAACTTCCTTTTCTAGATCTTGATTCACGTAGAAATTCCGCAATTTTATAGTCCTAGTTAACCCGGCGAGACTCGAATTCCCGCTGGTAGCATAGAATTACAACAGCCCTGCCAAAACCCCTGTATGGCTTCTTCTATTTCTCGATAAAGAGAAATATGCCCAAGAGTGGTTCGAATATATATATAAAGAATTTCTTTTTTTATACTTTTTACTATTAGATAGTGTCCATAAATCTCATAATAGGTCCCCAAAGCTTCATAGTGAATTTCAATGGGAGCTTCTCTTGCAGCAATAACGCGTTGATCTAGTCGCCACCGCAGCCACAAAGGACTACCTAAATTGATTCGTTTTTGCCGAAAAGCTCCAATTGCATCATAGGCGTTACAAAAAAACGGTTCTTTTTTTTTTGTATACTTATTATTATAGTTATTATCTTCATTTTGATAGTTTCTACCATTACACGGATTATACCTATTTACACAAATACCCCGACGATTTCCACTCGTTAAGACATAGAGTCCACTAAGCATATCTTGAGTTGGTGCAGAAATGGGATCTCCAATAGTTGGAGACAAAAGATTCATATGAGAAAACATAAGTAAACGTGCCTCTGCTTGAGCCTCCAAAGATAAAGGCACATGAACAGCCATTTGATCCCCGTCAAAGTCCGCATTGAAGCCCTTACAAACTAATGGGTGTAAACAAATAGCGCGCCCTTCTACTAAAATGGGGAGGAATGCCTGTATGCCTAATCTATGCAGAGTAGGCGCTCTATTCAGCAATACAGGATGGTCATCCAGAATTTCTTGAAGTATTTCCCATACAATCGGTTTTTTTTTACGAATTTGACTCTTAGCAACTCCGATGTTCGAAGCAAGATGTTTTCTAATTAGGTCACGAATTACAAATGCCTGGAAAAGTTCTATTGCTATTTCGCGAGGCAATCCACATCGATGTAATGAAAGTGAAGGGCCCACGACAATCACTGACCGCCCTGAATAATCGACGCGTTTACCAAGCAGAGTCTCGCGAACTCTTCCTTCTTTGCCTTCAATTACATCTGAAAGCGACTTGTAAACTCTGTTATGATCATCCCTCATTGGTTGTCCGCAGATTCCATTATCAAGAAGTGCATCCACTGCTTCTTGTAGCAATTTTTCCTGAGATATTATTAATTCTTCTGGCGTAGCTATACTTGTTGTTAATAGATCTGTAAGAGTATTATTCCGATAGATAATTCTTCTATAGATTTCATTAATATCCGAGGTCACCAGTTTATCCTCATCTATATGATAAATTGGTCTCAACTCAGGAGGAAGAACTGGTAATAGACACAAAACC